CTTCTTTGTTCATATTCCAAAAAGATATCGAAACTAATGTAAGACCAAAATAGTCGGAGGACTCTTCTGACAAACTCAAAAATATGTAATTGTCAGCAAAGTTGTTTCTTTTTTTTTTTCAAATCCAAAAAGTTCTTCTTACTTAGAATAGGTCGTCGATTCAGCATTAGATAAAGGGGGTAAAATCCCTGTTTTTACAATTTACAATAAGCGGTTAAAATCATTTTATCAATATGAGTATCCTATATCGATAAAATATTTATTTTGAAACCACCTCTATATTAACATAGTGGTAGAAAGAATTAACATAGTGGTAGAAAGAGTACCATGCTGCGTCTAGACTTCAAACAGTTTGTTTTAACCATGTTAATAGTTCCACATTATTGGTTAATAGAGAATCAAAATCAATTTACCAATGAATCGCGAAATGCTATGGTTCTTACATATAATTTATGAATTTATACAGAAGTAATTCGCGAGATCATGCACCTCTCTTTCCTACTTATAACGGAAAAGGGTACAGTTGGTTGGTCCAACCTATTCTTGAAATAAACAACTCGCACACACTCCCTTTCCAAAAAAAATCAATACACCAAGCACTACACTTAGATTTATTGGATTTGTTGCTAAAATATCGGTATTAAACCCGAAACTCCCGGCAGATGGCCAGTGGCCCAAAGAAACGAAAGAATCGGTTACGTTTTTCATATGATCTCCTCTTATAGATAGACTAAAAAATCGAACAGAGTTCTTTTTGTAGCACTTCGCCCCTCTTTTTATTTATTCTTTTATTTTTTCTGAAATTGAGTAAAAAAATAAAAAATATTCGAGTTAGTTAGAAATTATGAACTAATGAACTAGCCCTTTTATTGGTTATTGGAACACTAACACTTACTAAAAAGAGTTTCCCTTGGTCTATGAACGGGAAGGATGAAAGCGAGTCAGTAGGCTAATTCCTCATCCGCAAATCAGCCCTTCCCGTAGGTTCTTTTCTCAAAGAATAAAGAATGGGAGGAGGGAAATCTTGATAGAATTTGAAAAAGCAAACGACAAGTCGAAGGCAATAAAATATGAAAAATAAATATATTTTTCATATTTCTAAGCTAAGATTAAACAAAAGGATTTGCAAATAAAAGTGCTAATGCTACAACCAGTCCATAAATTGTTAAAGCTTCCATAAAAGCTAGACTAAGCAATAGCGTACCTCGTATTTTTCCCTCTGCCTCAGGCTGTCTCGCGATACCCTCTACAGCTTGACCCGCAGCAGTCCCTTGACCAATTCCAGGTCCAATAGAAGCAAGCCCTACGGCCAATCCAGCAGCAATAACGGAAGCGGCGGAAATCAGTGGATTCATGATAAGTTCCTCGTACCAAAAAAAGAAATGGTTAATGATACAATCAACCAATGAATTATGACTTAATTATTCCCTCACTAGGACTCATCCAGTCGAAGTAACTAAGAACTTCGGATTGAAGTAATAAGATTATTGAATCATCAAAACAACTTCGATATATCTTTTTTACTTTTTAGCCACAGAGTCTTTGTGAACCCATACGACTTTCGTTCTTCCATTTCTTGTTCTTGGTTCGAACTGTTAGTTGAATTATTTCTTGATTTCATCCGTTTATTCATTCAATTCACAGTCACAAGGGGCCGGAAGGACTTCTAGTCTATTAGAATCCCCTAGAGTAGTAAAATATATCTTTAGTTCATTTGATATATAACTAGCACTAGGCAATATCTAATATCACATATACATGTCTTTCTTCCATAACGTAAACCAAGCATTCATCTTAGATTCAATCCTATTCGAGAATCAAGCGTCGAAACATCTAGAAGGGTTCGCTTATAGTTATTCAAGTACAGATACCTCCCGCCCCTTTCTAAAATACTAAAAAAAAACCTTTTTAAAAATTCTTTTGAATCTTACCTTTTCTTATTATTCCACCTAGAGAAATCTAAATGGACAAATTGATTAGGACGACTAATTCCATAGGTATAGAAATATCATTATTTGATTGATCTAAGTTCATGCAATTTATTAATAAAACTGAATAAAAAAATTATTCATTTTTATTATTTATTTATTATTAATATTTTGGTCAATCGTTGAATAAAATCAACTGAAAGGGAAATCATTTCGCCCTTTTTTTTATTTAATTACACGTCGTAAACCTATACAACAAGAATTATTGACAAAAATTCTTATATTCAAATTGTTTTAACAATGAATTAATAATGAGATGGACTAAGCAATCTAAAGTGAATATTCATTGAAACGAAGTATGATATTAAGTGAAGGAAAGGGGAATTTTAGGAAAAAGATCTTTGTTTTTAGATCTTTTTCCCCTTACTCTTTAATATCATCGTAATGTTTTTGCTATCACTCTAGATCGTATATAGCATAGTTGTATATTTAGATTCCCCTATTCTATTCCGTAAGTTAAGTAATTCTCTTGAGCCACCCACCATATACATTTATACATTGCTGTGGGCTAA